GAAGAGGCTGGACGAGTGGAATGAGGGAAAGCGGCTCGATTGACAAAAAAGAAGAGTAGCCCCCTATAACCTGGCAAAGTAACTATAAAAGAATTCCCGAGTAATTCTCAACCAACATATGCGATTCATTCCCGTCTTATAAAACAAATAAGACTTATAAATCAAGCAGTTAGGAAGTCCTAGACTTTAAGCCAGGCTGCTTAATTATTCTATTGAGTTGCCTACCCTCAGGTCATTCGCTGCCTTAACTTAAGCCCTACAGTTTCTTCGCTAGCCGTTGTTGGGACTTAGTTAAGAGTTAGCCTAGAAAGGCTTTGAAAGCAAGTCAAGCATTCCAATCCCAGCGGATTAATCAATAGCAGTAGAGTCGTAAACAAGAACAGCAGAGGCTGAACAAGTCACTTCCTTAGAGCGTGAACAAAACAATAAGTTAGGTCGTTTGATTATAAAATTCCTACTGTTTGTTTAGGAGATTTATTGAACAAGCCTTCTAAATAAAGGCGAAGAAGAATCATCGAACTAATGGACTTACCGCTCATACAGCTCCCAGCCAACAAGCAGTTAGCCTTCTTTTCCAAGGAATGAATAAAAATGTGGATGACTGGACATCAGCAATAACAGGAGCCGAGCTTTCACAAAAACATACGAACCTACCATATCATTTAAGGGGTACTAAAATCAACGTGTCAATCATCCCTACCCCGGATCTTTGGACTTAATGTCAGATTATTTTCTGGGCCCGGGTGAAATATATGTCTTCAGCCGTATTTAAGTTATTGTTGCTGCTTGGGCACTTGGTTGAACCGGTACCTCAACAGCACTTGTCTTTGCCTCTCTCTGAGCAAGGTATGTAGGGTGCTCTATACCTTCTTTTTTTTATGCTTCTCTATAGACTTGCTTCCTCCCTGGATCATTAAGTCCTTAAGTAAGGAAGTAAATAGTCCGGTAGTGGGAAAGGAAAAGTCCGATTGCCTAGTAGCCCCAGTACTATAGGGAAGGCCTATTCTTCGTATAGGCAAAGCCTCACTATCTTATCTCTGAAACCCTGAAAATGATTCCATTTTTAATTTGATAAGCATGTGATTCGCATCTTGGTCTTCCAGCCTCGATGAAAGCCCCCTGATTAGATAGGGGGGCAAAAGCACGACAAGCCTACCCATCATCAAAGCAAGCCCAAGTCTATGCAAGAAGGCCAAGGTCCTGTCCTCCGGATCTATCCAAATTCAAAGAGTTGGGCTACATAAAAGATCCTATTCTGAAATGGATATAGGCTTAAAGCCCAATGCCAAGCAAAGCCCTAGACTACAAATGAAGAAAAAATAGGGTTCCACTAAGCCCTTAACCCGACACAAGATGCGTTTTTGCTTTTTTTTTCAGAAAAGCTCCTTGACCAAGGGCCCACTTAAACAGAAGGAGCTCGCAGAATACTTCAGGGCTGGAGTGAAGAGCCAGCACCTGTCAGGAACTGTATAAAAAAGGACCGAGAACTACATACGGTCTGAGACTCACTTCCTTGAGAAGAGGGAGACAAGTAATGTAGGCTGTGGCCGTTCCAGAAATGTAGCGGTTGCTCGACCAAAGCCGGTCAATAAGACAGATCCGGATCCTAGGTAGGGCTATTCCTCTCCCATATTCAATCTCTTAAGTTACTTCTGAACACTAGCCAGCTCTGGACCTACCTATCTTAGCCATGAGCGATCGCCAAGTGAAAGAAAAGTGAAAACATGGCCTTCAAATAAAAACTTATCTAAACGCGCCCGGTTTAATGAGAAAGAAGCTAGATCATCTGTCTGCGCCTATGTAGATGACTTGAATAGTAGGGTTCAAGCCCAGCAGGAGTGCATCCAGGCCAGGTTATTCGCAGGGAATATCAAAGACTTTAGGAGGAGTTGGTTGATGGCCTATATTTCTTAGATCGAGTGACTGGCCCCAACCAAAAGGGCGGAATTCCTTTACTTCTATCTCTGTTGGTTGGCGATTAGCCTTTGAGCGAGTAAAGTCAATCCTATCAGCCAGTGAAGTGACTTCCGTTCTTGGTTCACTTTACGATGGAAAAGTCTATCTTCTTGTATTTTAAGTTCTTTCCTTCCACCCCCTATGATAAAGCTTTGAAAAACAGCCCTTTCGTAGGTAGTAAGAATTTCGTGGAAAGAAAGTTCGAGGGAAGATTCTTTAACGTTCGTGGCAGTGAATCCAATTTTCATTCTTCACTCTAAGGAGTGAAGCGCGTTTATTTATTTAATTTATAATGTAAGGTAAGCAAAGACTCTTTATTACGGTCTCCGGATAAAGGTCTGATAAAGATAACCCCTGCGCGGGGACCTAAGCTCGGAATTCCGTTTAGGAAGATGAAGACTTTTTCGATTCCTACATCTTCCCCCCAACCACAGTCGTTAGTAGATATTATGGGCCTTTTAATTCCTTGCTTATGGATGGGAACATGCCTTCTGTGAACCTCCCCTCCGGAACTTATTCAACCAATTAGTCAATCCGCCTTTCCTTTCACTCTGCCTTGCCTCTTTTTCCGTTTTATTTTTCTTGGGACGGGACTTGCCCAAATGAACTGCCTTAGGAATAGAAGCGATGCAGGATGGGAAATTCAAAACTCAATAAGTGAGATAAATATATATATATTATAAGAAAAGCCGGATGAAATTTTATAAGAGAAGCAAGACTTTTTACGCTACGATCCGATCTTGCTTACTATCTCCTCTTACTTAGATAGAGAAGGTTGAAGCTAGACTTTTGATTAGAGGTTCAAGGGAGAACTGCGAGGAGAATCGAGATTGGCGCTTAGAACGCAATGTTAGGGCCATTTATACAGACAGACATAGGGTTGTACGAGGAGAAATAAAGGAAAAAAATGGTTATGGCGTTAGGAACGAGTCCACACTTGGGTTAGAACAAATTACTAGAATTCGTTGAGCCAGTGGCGGAAGGATAAGGGAGAAGGAGAAGAGTTAACACCTCCAAAGGGCGGGCTGGGTGAGAGAAAGCGTCCTTTGTTGATACTTAGTGTACACCGCCACCTACTGAAATGGATTAATAAACGTTGCTTTCTATTGCTTGTAGCGGCGTTGCTTCCTTTTGTTCACCGCGTGAAATCTTGATAAAGAAGGCCTTGTGGGGCATCTCCAGCTGCGCCAAAGAAGGAAGATGGAAAGTCTTCTTTGTAGACTCGCACCGCTCACTTAAGGTTTTATACAGAGGGGGGTTGTATTGATTCCCTGCTGAGTCGAGAACTGTAAGATCAGTCAAGCAGGCTAGTCAAGTACTCCTGTAAGCCATAAAGCAAAGAGTGTAGCGGGTAATCTGTGCAATAAGTTACTTCCTTAAAGGCCTTAATAACTTATTATCTGTCCGAAAAGAGAGGGGGATGAATGTGAAATGAAACCTTGATTTTCTTATACGATTACGATACCACCTGCCGCACCTCCGTACTCTGATTCAAATGCGGGGAGATTCAGATAGGAATGATTCGGGTGCTGAGGACAGGAATGATTTTGTTTAAGCTTAAGATTCGGATTCGGGCTGGGGAGGAAGTCCTCTCCTAGTTCTAGTTGAAGTGGATAATGATCGAAGGGAGAAAGAATCGTCTTAATCATTTTGATGTGACATCGGCCAGGCGATTTCAACTCGGAATCTTCTTTCCCAAAGGGAGTGATCAGTGGAGGAAGAAGCTCTTACAGAATCAGCCGCTCTTAGCTCTTAAGGGAGTTATTTTATTCACGTCTCCTAGGCTAGGCTAAACCGATTTAGCTTTATAGAAGCACCTTTATCTCCGCTTCGCCCACTAGAGATTTGAAATTCCCCGCCCCTACTTTAAAAGTAAAGAAGATGAAGACTTCTTTTCTTGTATCTTAGTGCGCATAATTGACCATTTACTTATTGAGTGGTATAAGTGGTACTACACCATTGCTGTTAGACTAGAATACTCGGAGGTTCTTCTCTCTCCTCCGGTTGTACCTTCTTCAGTGAACCGAACCCTTTCCAATCAAAATTTGCAGCTTTTGGTCTAACTTAGCCTATGATATCAATTACCACTTACTTCTGTAAATGTAAAAACTTATCCCCCCTCTTTAGTTGGGCTCGTTCTTTCAATGGCCTCTTTACTTCTGATGGACCATGAGTTCTGGGCACATATGATTGCATACCGTCTGTCAGGACAATCCTATATGTGAAGGGTTACTTGCTACGTCTCGCTGACTCCCGCCTCGCCTATCTCTCATCAAAGAGTATCTGAAAAGTTACTATTCGTCCTACTTAACTGCAGGAATGCTAACCTCTGACCCTATCCGCCGGTTTATGAACTCTAGTCTTTCTTGCGCATATTCTACCTGAACGCTTTGCTCCTTACTCTTACTTACTACTTAAAATAATAGAATTCCGTCCTAAGGCTTTCCATAATGCATTTTATGGCATGTTCTTGTTGCCTAGTACCTCTGTGACCTTCTTCGATATCGATTGAAGAGGCATGAAAGAAACTTAAGGAAAAACTCTCCCAACGAAAGGTAGTTTACTTGCTTACTTGTTAGAGTCAGGTTTTTATCACGGACTTGCTAGAGTAAGGAATTACGCCTTTTTCAAGTTAGAATTTTTCGGTTCATTTGCCCCTCTCTAAGTAAAGGTAAAGTCTCCTTCTTTTCTTGTAGGGATTCTTTGTGTTTGTTGTAAGTCTTGTATCGAGTGGATTGGGGTCTTTCACCCACCCTAAGGCATAAGACTTTCAGTAAGCCTTTCATTCAGATCCTAATCCTTGTATTGATAAACTCCCTCCCGAAGCAAGGGCTGAAGATCGAGTTTATGTGCTTGTTGTTTCACCATTGATTGGTCTATCGGCAAAGGTTGAATTTCCTTTGGCTTGAGGTGGAAAAATATCTTAGCCCGTAGATCCCGTACGCTTTCCATTAGCTGTTCAGTACTACATCCATTTTCCGTAAAGTACCTAACCTATTCTGTGTTAGCTTTCTAGTCTTCGATTCCGGTTAAGCAGCGGGGGTTGACCATTTGGGTATCGTTTAGCCGGCTAAGTTGCCCTCCTTTCTTTGTCTATTGGAGTAAGCGCAGGAAAAGCTGTCGATGCATTCCAACTCTCTTTTTATCTTTCTTAACTAGCCTTTTAATATAATAAGAGAGGTACCTTGATAAAGTTAATTGGAATCCTTTGGCTAAGTCCCCTACCCTAGTTGGCCGGCCCTCATTTGATCTTGGTGGAATAGCTCCTATCCTAGTGGTGTAAGCCATCATTCCATTCCTTCTAGTGGTCTAACCTGGTGAAACTCTCTTCCATCTCTCTTTCTCTTATAAAAGAGATTGTAAGAGCACGGGAAGTGTCAAAGCTGTCTGTCTGACTTCAACAAACAAACTGACAACAGCATTGAATGGCGGAAGACAGCAATCCAGCAAGGGCCCTTACTTCAATGGAAGTCGGGGAGGGGGAGTGGAGAGATAGAGATCACATTCTATCCGGAGAGACAGATTCCAGCCTTCTTCCGCAACAAACAATCGAGCAGAAGGTCTGGCTGTGCGCGAAGAAGGACTTCGGCCATTAGTCAAATTTCACGAGTTGTTGAGGTTAATTCAATAGAACATCAGCTTCGGAGCTTAGAGCACGCCAAGCACAAGCTACTTCCTTTCCACTTCCTACGAGATTAGAAAGAGAGGTCTTTGTCCCAACCTTTCTTGTCTTCAAGCAGTGTCTGTTTACGGCCGGGAAGGAGAAGCCTCAGCGTACCAAACAGATTCATGATGAGTTATTCACCCGCACCCGGTTCTAGAACCAGATCTCCAGGATTAGCCAGTACCACGGGAAGGTGCAAGAACGGACACAGACCTTCACGCACGGGCCAAGTCACAGAAAGAAGAAAGAGCCTCGACAAGAGGCAAAGCCAAAGAAAAGAGGATAGTTCGATCCCAGATTGAACCGAAGCCTACTTCCTTTTTATCGGGATCTTTCTCTTTCTTTCGGGAAAGGGAACAGCACCCTACTATGAATAACAGCAGTTCCTAGCCTGGGCATCATATCATCACTTTAATATACGCTATTTATTAATTAGTCATAACACCACAATCCAACAGACCTTCCCCACTAGACTGGAGTAGCGAGAAGAGAAGCCTACCTAGGACATAAAAAGCACAAAGTCAAAGACAGAAGAAAGGGGCCGAGGAAGAACCTGAGATCATGTCGTAGGGATCAGAGATCCTGACTGAGGTTAGTCAATCAGTGGCAGCTCAACCATAATAAGAGGAACGAGCCACTATCGATTAGACAAGAACTGGCCTGGCCTTTCTTTTTGTTAAAGAAATAAGACAGCCGGCGCAAAAGCTACAATACAGGAATCATAGAAGCTCAAGCCCTCAACTCGACCTGAGATGAGAAAACAGCAGCGGTTAGGCAAGGAAGGGCTGTCATAGCATCGATGAGTTCGCGCCTTCTATTCGAGTAGAGATCCCCACCCAGGTCTGTCTGTGGGAGAAGAAGGGCTGAAGCAAGGAGTGGAGTTTTCTCCCCATCTCGCCCAACACCAGAAACTATAGATTCTCCAAGAACTTGGCTGGGCTTTCACTTCTAGCGTGGAAGAAAGGGCAACGAGTTCTACTGCTTACCCAACTTTGTGACATAGCGATTGCGGATAAAGGAAGTATAAGAGTTCCACCGCCCTTACTTAAGGGTCAGGCAGAAGAGCAGCCTTTAGGCAGACTCTAGTATACCACCAGATGGAATAGCAGCGGCAAAGAGGGCGGAAAGAAGAAGAGCTCAAGGCCGCCACAACATTCGATTCGCTACCTCTCTCTGATTAGCGATAGGGGCGGGCGGGCTGTCAGCCAAGCCAACAAAGCGATGGGAGCGAGACGGCCAGAAGCGGAGGATCAATCGACTGGAATAGCCCTTCCTTAACTCCTCACGCAACGCGCACTCTAATGATTCATTAAATGGATCACGGAATAAGACGTACGTATCCGAGATTAATTCTTTTTTCATTATATGAGTGGAAAGACAGGGAGAAAAGCATTGATAGTTTTCCAGTTCCACCGCTTGCCTTTATTTTATATAAAAAGCCCGAGGGGACAAGAGAAGAGCAATAAAAGGCCCAGCCTTGATTGTTGTAGCTTCAAGCCAGCCACTCAAGCAGAGAGAAAGCCCTTGTTCAAGCTTAGAGCAAAGACCAATGGAAAAGGTGAAGGATCTCCGCAGCTAAACCATCGACAGGTTCTCATATAATGGGCTAGCGTCCGGTTTAATACAATGAAAAAGGGGAAGAAGCGGATCGGGATTTGGAAGATCAACCACGAGCTCTATTGATTCTCCAATCCACTGGGCAAAGACATACCCGGCATACTCAGACTAAGATGTTCAGCATATCCGAATTCTTATCTATAGTCACGAATTTATCGATTCCTGAATCTGAAACTCTCGTCATCGAATCTGTCAGTTAGGGATCGAGTAATTCTTGATCACTAGTTCTCTCTTGATCTCAGATTCTGAGGTCATGCATGTCAAGGTTGTTTTTTCTGAGAGTCTTCGGTTGGCTGTCCGGGGACCGGCTTCGCGAGACCATTTCGATCCACACTGGAGAAGTCCTCTCTCGGGCTAGGCTCTATTGGGCGGAGGTGATCCTTTCTTTACTAGAGGAGCTGGAAAGGAAGAGGCACCAATTTCGGTGCTTGCTTCCCCTGCACCTAGAGGATCTAACACTGATGGTGACTATAGATCTGGAAGTTACTTAGATGCTGGTTATAAAAGCTACTCAATCTGTTACTTGGGACTAAAAACCAGCTCCTGCCTTTCTTTGCTTCTAATGATAGAAAGGAGGGGAGGGAAGGATGCGCGCCAGACAGAGGGAAAGCCCGTAGCTTCACGGGGCTGTTCTTTACTCAACATACGCAACTAAGTCTACTAAATAGACTCCTGCCTTTTCCTCTACCAGATTTTCGGTTCCGTTCCGTCAGGTGCTTTAATAGCTCGATCTGGAACCAACCTATGGTACTGTCTATGCCCATCATGCTATTAGGTTAACAACCGGCTATGGAGCTTGTTATGTTCCTGCCCCTGCTCTCTCTGCTGACTCTGCTGCGGGCGTCCCCTCCTAGGGTCTATCTGCTACTTAGTCAACAGGCTCTGGTCCCGGATCAACAAGGTCATCTACAGGAACTGCGCCTAGATATGCGTACACTGGAATGCTGACACTGGAAAGGAATTGGACTATATGATGGTGGGACATTCCCCTATCCACGCCGGTCCATCCACACTTCTACTGGGTGGGATATTTTGCTATATCGGAACTGGGAAAGATACTGGACGGAGTTGTGCTTTTCCCACCTTGGCCAGGAAGAGATGTGAGACGAGGTTCTTCAACCATTACTTTTCTTCAACTTTGAATTCCGTTCTGTCAGTCAGGGTCAAGATCAGGTGGTAGCTTATTTGCTGTTGCTGGTGCTACTGGAGGATCTGGGTCTCGCTTACGAACATCAGAATCTTTCGATCCCAAACATAAAAATATAGATCACTAGCATCCGGCTCTTCCTAACGATCACGAAAGACAGAACCCCGATAACTAGCACTAGGATCCCTACTTGAAGTTAATTCTGGATCTTACTCCCGATAACGAAGATCATAATCTCTATTACGAGCATCCGTAACTGCATAGCATCAGAATCTCACTATCGATCTGTAGTTGGCCAGCTGCATAGGCTAGGCACCATAGAACATGCCACAGTGCATGCCATAGCGATGATGACCACCATAGTCGTGGATAGGCATATTAGTGTTAGCCACCTTTTTCAAAAGAATTTCCAAGTCTTCCTACTCGTTGACCAATTCCTGTTGCTTCAGCTCCCGTTCCTTCACGAGCATCTACACCCGCTCTGGTTCTTCCTGTTGTTTGCTTCCTGCTTGTATCATTCAACCTGTGTAAACCACTGTTTAAAGTAAAGAAAGGGGTACCACTTTCATAAGCCACTGTCAACCACTGTAATAAGAGCTAAAGGACTATGAACCTTAAGATTGCACGAACAATGGATCGAGTAAATAGGAATCGGGGAGGAATCGAACCTCCCGGCCGGCTAGCCCGCGTTCCAACCGATCCGCCTCCATCCTCCACTCCGTCCTTCGTTCTCCCTTAGAATCAATCAATAGGAATACTTTCTTTCTGTCTTTTCACCGCTCCGTGGGTAGTCCTATGCATAGTCCACTAGAAGTGATTAAGGGTCTGCCCAGTTAGAGTTTAGTTATTTATAAAAATCTTATTATATAAGCCAAAAGGAACTCTTTTTATCTTCCAGTTCCCGGGTGGCCCACTTTCTTACTTGTCGCAACCGTCTCTCAATTGCTAAATCATCAAGGAAGTTCTCAGGGATTAGAGTGATGTCCTTTTTTGTTCTTTTTTTTGAAAGACGTTTTCTTTCCCCCGACCGATGACTCGCTTGTTCAGTACTGCTAACTATTATAGGAGGATGCCGTCCCCTCGGGACTACCTGTAGTTTCGGTTGTTGAATCTCGTGCAAGTTAGGTTGTGCTTGTATTGGCAGCAAGCGGAACGTAGGCGCTTTAGGTAGGTGTGTGTTGACCATGCACTCTCGCGTCATGTAATGTCGTATGATAGGATAGAGGTGGTGTGGTGATTGACCTCAATGCTAATGGTTATCCCCAAGGTTCAACGAATGAATGAAGGATCGTACCCGGATAGAAATGACGGTCTTCCTCTGATGTCTCCAAGCCGGCCATAATAGAATAGATAGGCAAAGCAGCCAATAGCAGTCTGTTTTAGCCTATCGATAGATAGTAGGTTGCTTCCAAGCTCAAACCATTTGAAACTGAATTGCTACTGTATTCTTGTTATTGATAGAGTGGTATTATCCGCCCCTGTCAAATAAAGTAGAGGGAGAGAAGGAAAAAGAGCAAAGGATTTACAAGTCTAATGGGAGAGGAATGGCTGACACGTTGACTGCCTTCGATAAAAATAGAACCCAAGCGGTCTAAGCCCCGGGACGGACCCCAACCGAAAGAAAGGCGCTAGACGGACTAACGGCAAGCGAGATAAAGAAAGCAGCTGGCCCTATGTGTAAAACCTTGCCGCGGGAGAGTCTTTCTCCAATGAGAATAAAGCAAGTTTTTGGGCAAGACAAGAAAGGAACTCGCCCTTTGACACCACACCAAGGGATAAGAGCTGATTGCTGGCGATGACTTGGTGAAAGGAATCTATGAGAGAAGGTTCTCAAACCGGGTTCCGACCGACTTTCGGTGGACGCGGAGCCAACGAGTCTTTAAGTAAGTGGGCGTTAAGCGTAACGAGTCTAAGGGCGGGATAAAGCTTGAAAGGAATTGACGGGCGTAGGTAGGCTTAATTAATAGTGATGAACGCAGACCCCCCTGCTTATAGATATGAGATCAATGACTTAAAAGAAAGACAGATGCCGAGAGAAACAGTTAGACTTATTTATTGCGTTGCGAAGAGAGATCGAAGACGAAGATTTTCTGACGCAGTGCGGGCACTGGATGGAATAGACATATAATATAACAACCCACCGGAAGGGCATACCTCAGGAGCACCAATCCCCCCCGGCAAACATCTATCTGCACGAAGCCGACCGGAATAAATATGAAAAAATAAAGATGCTTTGGGAGTGTGAGATACGCAAACGGGGAGTACGCAGCCGAACAACCGCAGGGGCTTCCAGCAGTGATAGCTGAACTAACCAGATGGGCCGCCCAAAACATGGAGCTGACATTTAAATAAATCGGAAATCAACGTCGGATCCCGGCTATCCGAAAAACGCAAACTGAAGCGGGGGATCACAAAAAAATGCAACACAAAAGGGGCGAACCAAGCGCTTGCGCGAAGGAAGAAGCGAATCAACCAGAATGGAGACAGGGAGGAGAGGCGAAAGAGAGATTTTCGAGCCTGCAAAAAAAAAGCAACAACGGAACGGCTGAAAAGCCGTTGCGCGCTAGCTTGTAATTTAGGGGGTAGGGATGCCCCTTTCTAAAACTGATATTTAATATAAGGAAGAATAAGGCCCTTTTTTGTTTTGTTTGGAGTTTTCCCCAACCTATACCTAAGGGCTTCCGTTTTTCAGCAGCATCGCACTGCCGCATAAACAATGGATCCGCTGGGCTGGATGGGCTTCTCTGGAAAGGAATAAGGAATAGTGAAAAGCCATGTCACTTGGAACGGAACTGGTTGCTTATTTACTTTTTTTTAGTAATACCACTTTGCTTTGGTAAGCAAAATTTAATTATATTATTATTAGGCGTGGTAGCTTACAAGACAAAAGCTAGCTTCTAGATGTTCTTTGCCTGAACATATGGAGGAAGCAACCTTCTGGCCTCTGTACCAGTAGTGGAGTGGCTTGCTACTTTTAATCAGAAAAGGAAAATGGAGCAAGCAAAGCAAGGCAAGGGAGAAAGAAGTTGTCCCCTCTTCTCTGGTAACCCGCCGCCGGTCATATAGAGTGCTCCGCCCGCCACCGCATATGTAGAAAAATAGGGAGCGGGGAAGGAAGAACAACCGTTTGACTTTACTTTGGCACACGAGGTGGCGGGTTTGGCTGGGTAACATAATGGAAATGTATCGGACTGCAAATCCTGGAATGACGGTTCGACCCCGTCCTTGGCCTCGGGGAGTGGCGAGCAGCACGGAACTTTCATTAATCAAATGGCATAAAGAAAGGGGGGGCTTTCCTTTGTTAGAAATCCACAGACAACATTCTGGAACTTCCAAACCAAAGAAATGCAACATGATAAGTTTTACGTTACGCTTCAATAGAATGAATTCGGTAAGGAAGGGTAGAATACGCACCGCACGCCCCATGGTCGATCGAAGGTCCTGTGCGTGCCACTTGAACTCAAATCTATCTTACCATCCATCTTTGTCCAGCCTGCTCATAAATGTTAGACCAACCAATCTCAGGGCTGACACAACCGAATTGGTTGAGGAAAAGGAAACCCCAGCGACCAAGCACTCCCGCCTCCAAAAGCGGAGACCGAACAACCGCCAGGTTGTCGAAGACACGTCTGAAGAGGAGGCGGGCGCCCTCTAAGTTGACCACCCTACCCACTAATGGACTATGTATGAGGGAGGGGGGGCAGGCGAACGGGAACCGACCGAGAACCCGAACCGCTTGACTGACCCCTTCATACATACTCGATTCATTAGGGTCGGGGATTAAACCAATAAAAAAATAAGTGCTAAAAATAGCGCAAGCGAAGCCGGGAAACGGACCGCAGCGCAACGACTAGGACTCGTGTCGGAGGAGTTTTGAGCGTGAGCTACCACTCATGCAGCGGCAAGGACCCGCAACTCTCGAAGGGGCCACCAACCGCCCGAATCACTGTAGTGTAGGAAAGCCTCCCTTTACTCAATGGATAGTATCCTCTTTCAATCAAAAAAATGATAAATGGAGGAGAAAGAAAGAGGTCTTTCTTGAAGAGGCTTTGCACCTAGGACTAATAAAGATCCAGAAGAATGGGTCTAGGCTTTCGAAAAGATGAAGGGTAAAGA